GCTATAAAATGTTTGATTTTTTTGGATTGAGAAATTTCATAAAATTTTTACTTGGGGTTTAGGGGTTAATTTTTAGGGGGATTTTTGTGATTAGTCGGCATGTAATTCATGTATATATATATAATGCGGATGGCTAATCGGTATCCACAACTTGTTAGTCTGCACGTTCTCGAGTCTTCCTTGGTTTAGGGGTTTGACAAGGATAACAGGATTTGCTGAGCGTAGGGGGTAGGGGGGTTTGTCGCGCAAAAACCAAAAGGGGGGCATATATATAAGGGTAAGTTGAAGAAGGAATGTATATGTTATGCACTTGAGTTATTAATATGTAATTCTTGAGTTATGTCTTTCAATATTTGACTTATTTTAACTTCTAGCAAGGAAAATGTTCAACCTTAATTTAACATTTGCGCCTGCACTCTGAAATGCAAAGTGAAAGGAAACCAAAAAAAAAAACCCTATGCATATAAAAGAATGCCCGGCATGTGGGGTAATGCGGAGTATGTACTTAAATCAGTAACCAATATGCCATTTTAGTAAGGAATGGGGGTCTACACTAAACAATACCTGAGATAGAAACCAGATACCAGGAATAATTCATAAAATACCTTAACCTAGTTAAGTGTCCCTGGTTCTATCATGCATGATATGCCTTATATGAACTGGTTGGTGGTCTCTTACTACATTAATTATTTCTATATAAATCGTAGCTGAGTTGACAAAGTATAATTCTGAGGTGGACTATATACTAGAAGATTCCACTTTCCCTAAGCCTTAAATTAATTTATAAGTTGAGTTTTAAAAATTTGTCTTATGTACGATATTTAAACGTTAGTGCTTGCTTTCAAGTTAAAATAATTTAATTGTGAGTTTAAATATTATGCTTATGTTTATTTTTAGATTGTTAGTACCTGCTTTGGGGTTAAAATAGTTTAATGGTGATAATACATATATTAGTACTAATACATTATGTAATATTATACATATTATGTACTATACCATACATGTTACTATCAGAAGATAGTTTAATTTAGAATTCTGGCTTTGGGAGCCAGGGGTGGGAGTTAAAATCTCCCTTTTCTGGGCGCTAGGGAGGAGTTTAACCTCCGATCTTCGGATTACAAGACCGATGCTTTTATACTAAGCTACTAGGGCAAGCTCATTTTAGTGCTTTATTTTCTAGTCATCCTGCCAGTGGGATGAGGATGAGGAAAAGCGCGAAATATAGGACAGATGCAATTTGTCCGATGATAACATATGGGTGTTCCACGGGTATGCCTCCAATTCATGTTAAAATTAATATGTCTGCTACAAGGGTTCAGAATAAAAATTGGGTTGCTGGTCGGAACGTAAGTCCTCGTTGTTTTGAGGTGTGAAGGATGGGAACCACTATTAGGATTAGGATGGAAAATAATAATGCAAGAACTCCTCCTAATTTGTTTGGGATTGATCGTAAAATGGCGTAGGCAAATAAAAAGTATCATTCTGGCTTAATATGCGGGGGTGTAACTATTGGATTAGCTGGTGTGAAGTTGTCTGGATCTCCCAGGAGGTTGGGGGAAAACAGGGCTAATGTTGTCAGGGCTAGGAGTATGAGGACGAAGCCAAGAAGGTCTTTATAGGAAAAGTATGGGTGGAAAGAAATTTTGTCTGCGTCGGAGTTTAGCCCCGCCGGGTTGTTTGATCCCGTCTCGTGTAAAAAGAGTAGATGGATAATGGTGGCGGCAGCAATAATAAATGGAAGTAGGAAGTGGAATGCGAAGAATCGTGTTAAAGTTGCATTATCTACAGAGAATCCGCCTCAGATTCATTGAACAAGTGTATCCCCTATGTAGGGGACTGCAGATAATAAGTTTGTGATTACTGTGGCGCCTCAAAAAGACATTTGTCCTCATGGTAGGACGTAGCCTACAAAGGCTGTCATTATTACTAGTAGTAGGAGGACGACTCCAATGTTTCACGTTTCTTTATAGAGATAGGATCCATAGTACAGTCCTCGAGCAACGTGTAAATAAATACAGATGAAGAAGAATGATGCTCCGTTAGCATGCATATTACGAATAAACCAGCCGTAGTTTACATCTCGGCAGATGTGGGCCACGGATGAAAATGCGGTTGAGATATCAGAGGTGTAGTGCATGGCCAGGAATAGTCCTGTTAGGATTTGTGCAATTAGACAAAGTCCGAGAAGGGACCCGAAGTTTCATCACACTGAGATATTGGATGGTGTTGGTAGGTCAACTAGTGCGTCATTAGCGATTTTAATTAGAGGGTGAGTTTTTCGTAGGCTTGCCATTATTGTTCTTGTAGTTGAACTACAACGGTGGTTCTTCAAGTCATTGGTCTCGGTTAAAGTCCGAGCAAGAATTATGACCTATTTTATGTTTATACTATTGGTGGCTCTGATTGTGGGTTTAATTGCTGTTGCTTCTAACCCTACGCCTTATTTTGCTGCTTTAGGGTTGGTGGTGGCGGCAGGGGTGGGGTGTGGAATTTTGGTTGGGTCTGGGGGGTCTTTTTTGTCTTTGGTTCTCTTTTTAATTTATTTGGGGGGCATACTTGTGGTGTTTGCTTATTCGGCAGCATTGGCTGCTGAGCCATTTCCTGAGGCTTGGGGGAGTCGTTCTGTTGCTGTATATGTTCTGGTCTATTTGTTAGGAGTTATTTTGATGGGGGGAGTATTTTGAGGGGGGTGATACGAGGGTTCTTGAATTATTATTGACGGGTTAAAAGAGTTTTCTATATTACGTGGGGATGTTGGTGGTGTGGCTGTTATATATTCTCTAGGTGGTGCAATGCTGGTTATTTGTGCGTGAGTACTACTGCTGACGTTACTTGTAGTTTTAGAGCTTACTCGGGGGTTAAGTCGGGGTACTCTTCGTGCGGTCTAAATTGTTGTTAGAAGTAGGGCAAGGGTTAGGGTTAATAGAAAAATAGTTAGGTATGTTTTAATTATTCCTCGTTGTATATCACTTGTAATTTTTGATATAAATATTTGGGCAAAGGCTAGTCCTTTTGGCCCTGAAATCTCAAATCATGTTTGATCAAGTTTGGTGGCGATTGATTGCCCTAAGGTTAAATTAAGCTTCGGGGGGAGTCGGTGAATCATTGCGGGAAAATATCCCAGCATATTTGAGAAGTTGTGTATTGAGAGTGTTGGGGTAATTTTAATTTGTTTATTTGTTATGGCGGTAAGTTCTACGGCCACTAGGAGTCCTGTGATGGTAACTAGAAGAGCTGCTATTTTTAGGGTTGTCGGTATCGTTATAATGGGTGTTTTTGAGGGGAGGAAGTTAGAGGTGATAATGAGCCCTGCAATGATACTTCCTCAGGCAAGTCGTTTAATAGGATTAATTACTAGTGGGTTATTTTCATTAATGGGTGAGAGAGGAAGAAATCGGGGGGACCCTATGGTTACGAAGAAGATGACTCGGAAGCTGTAGATGGCGGTGAATGATGTGGCGATTAGTGTGAGGGTGAGGGCTCAGGCGTTAAGGTGGGAGGTGTTTAGGGCTTCAATAATGGCGTCTTTTGAGAAGAATCCAGCTAAAAATGGAGTCCCTGTTAATGCTAGGCTGCCAATTGTGAGGTAAGTTGAGGTGGCTGGTATTAGGTTATGAAGACCTCCTATTTTTCGGATGTCCTGCTCATCATTTAAGCTGTGGATGATTGATCCGGAGCATAGGAATAATATGGCCTTGAAGAAGGCATGTGTGCAAATGTGGAGGAAGGCCAGTTGTGGTTGATTTAGGCCAATTGTAACTATTATTAGGCCAAGTTGGCTGGATGTTGAGAAAGCTACAATTTTCTTAATGTCGTTTTGGGTTAGAGCGCAGGTGGCTGTAAATAGTGTGGTTAGGGCTCCCAGGCAGAGGCAGGTTGTTAGTGCAGTTTCATTATTTTCTATTAGCGGGTGAAGGCGGATTAGTAAAAAAATTCCCGCAACGACTATGGTGCTGGAGTGTAGTAGGGCAGATACTGGCGTGGGGCCCTCCATGGCAGAAGGGAGTCAAGGATGCAGGCCAAATTGGGCCGACTTTCCTGTTGCTGCAAGGATGAGTCCTATTAGAGGGATTGTTATGTCAAAGTTTTTTGAGAGAAAAAAGATTTGTTGAATTTCTCAAGAATTTAGGTTTATTGCAAATCAGGCCATACTTAAGATCAGTCCAATGTCTCCTACTCGATTATAGATTACGGCTTGGAGGGCCGCTGTGTTAGCATCCGCTCGTCCGTATCATCACCCAATTAGGAGGAAGGATATAATTCCGACCCCTTCTCAGCCGATGAACAGTTGAAATATATTATTAGCTGTAACGAGGGTAATTATGGCTACTAAAAATAGAAGAAGATATTTAAAGAATCGATTCATGTTGGGGTCGGAGTGTATATATCATAGTGCAAATTCTAGAATAGACCAGGTGACGTAAAGAGCAATGGGGGTAAAAATAAGGGAGTAGTGATCAAATTTAAAGCTAATATTTGTATCAAATATTTGTGTATTTATTCAGTGTCAATTGGTGATAACACTTTCTATGCCCTGGTCTAAGAAAATTGTTAGGGGGATAAGGCTGATAAAAAAGGCGGCGCTAACAGCAGTTTTAACGTATGTGTTTGCTCATCCAGGGTCTTGTGGTTTTGGGCTTAGTGTTGTTAGTAGGGGAAATATGAGGATTGTAATAACTAAAATGGTTGAGGAGGATAAAATTAGGGTTGTCAAATTCATAGCTTCCACTTGGATTTGCACCAAGAGTTTTTGGTTCCTAAGACCAATGGATGAGCTATTATCCTTCAGAAGCGTAAGGAAGCCGTGGATTTTAACCGCGGTGAATAAGGATTAGCAGTACTTACTGATTTCTGTCCTTCCTTGGTGAGTAAGGGGGTTTTAACCCCTGTCTTTAGAATCACAATCTAATATCTTAATTAAACTATACTTACTAATGACATCAGCCTCATATAAGTTCTGGCTTTGTTATAAGTAAAATTACAGGGAGTAGGTGGAGGGTTATTAGTAGATGTTCTCGAGTATGAAAGGGTGGAAGTTTCATGATGTGGCTTGGTGCTGGGCCTCGTTGTGATATTAAGAACATGTAGAGGGAGTAGCCCGCTGTAATGAGCGTCCCTGCCCCGGTGAGCGCAATAGTTCATGGTGACCAGTTAAATAGCGTTGTAATAATTATAAGTTCACCTATTAGGTTGGGCAGTGGTGGTAGTGCCAGGTTGGCTAGATTGGCGATGAATCATCATACTGCTGTTAGGGGAAAAATTACTTGTAGTCCTCGGGCTAGAATTATAGTTCGGCTGTGAGTTCGTTCGTAGGCTGTATTAGCCAGGCAGAATAGTATGGAGGATACTAGTCCGTGGGCGATTATTAAAATAATGGCCCCTGAAAATCCTCAGGGGGTTTGAATTAGAATTCCCCCTGCTACAAGTCCTATATGGCTGACGGACGAATAGGCGATTAGTGATTTAAGATCTGTTTGTCGTAGACAAATGGACCCGGTTATGATAATACCCCACAGTGCCAAGATAATAAATGGGTAAATTAATTCTTTTGATAATGGGTCTAGCATAATTATAATTCGTATTATTCCATATCCTCCGAGCTTAAGCAGTACTGCTGCTAGGACCATTGATCCTGCAACGGGCGCTTCTACATGAGCTTTAGGGAGTCACAGGTGTACACCATATAGCGGCATTTTCACTAGGAATGCAATAAGACACCCTGCTCATCAGATTTTGTGGCCTCAGGAGTTTAATATCAACGGTTGAGAATATTGTATTACTATTATAGATAGCGTGCCTGTGGATTGTTGAAGTAGCAGGAGTGCTACAAGAAGGGGTAGGGAGCCTGCCAGGGTATAAAATAGAAAATATGTTCCTGCGTTAAGTCGTTCAGTTTGGTTTCCCCATCGGGTAATAATAATAAGGGTGGGGATGAGAGTAGCTTCAAATATAATGTAAAACATGATGATTTCTGTGGCGCCAAATGCCATAATTAGAAAGGTTTGTAGCGAGGTGAGAAGTGTAATATATAGGCGCTGTCGGCTGATGGGTTCGGGGTTAATGTGATTTTGGCTGGCTAAAATTATTAGCGGGAGGAGTCAACATGTTAATACTAATAGGGGGGTTGATAGTGGGTCTGTGGCTAGATAGGGACTAGATGTGGCTCACCCAGTCTCGGATGTTCATTTTAATCATGAAAGGCTGGTGAGGGCAATTAATAGGCTGTGGGCGGTTGTTGCTGTTCAGAGTCATTTGGGGGAAATTAGTCAGATTGTGGGGAATAGCATAATTGTGGGGACTAGAATTTTTAGCATTGTAGAAGGTTAAGATTTTGTAGGCGGTCAGTTCCGTGAGTTCGGGCTGTGGCTACTAGGAGGGCAAGGCCTGTACTTGCCTCACAGGCAGAAAAGGCCAGTAGTAGTATTGGGGCTGTAGAGAAGCTTGTGGATTCAAATTGTAGGGTCCAGAGGGCTAGTGCAATAAATAGGGATAATATCATACCTTCTAGGCATAAAAGTGCAGAGAGCAGGTGGGTGCGGTGAAATGCCAGTCCTATTAGTCCTAGAATAAATGCCGAGCTAAAGCTGAAGTGTACTGGTGTCATAAGGGGGTCGTGGACTTAAACCACGATTTTCTGAGCCGAAATCAGAGGTCTTACTTTGGACTAACTCCCTTATTCTGCTCATTCTAAGCCGCCCTGGGTTCACTCATAGATTAGTCCCAGGGTTAATAGAATTAGGACTGTGGTAGCTCAAAAGAATGTGCCTGTGGGATTGTGGAGCTGATCTCCTCAGGGCAGGGGGAGAAGAAGAGCAATTTCTAGATCAAATAACAGAAACAGAATAGCAACTAAGAAAAATCGTAGTGAGAAAGGCAGTCGAGCAGAGCCCAGCGGGTCAAATCCGCACTCATAGGGGGAGAGTTTTTCTGCGTCCGGGCTTATTTGGGGCAGTCAGAAGGATACAACTGCTAAGATTGAGGATAGGGCTATTGTAATAACAAGAATAGTTGTAATTAAGTTCATTATCTTTCCCTGGGGTCTAACCAAGACTAAGTGATTGGAAGTCACCTGTACTAATTTAAATACTAGAAAGATATGAGCCTCATCAGTAGATGGATACGTAGAGGAATAGTCATACTACGTCAACGAAGTGTCAGTATCAAGCAGCGGCTTCAAAGCCGAAGTGGTGCTCAGAGGTAAAGTGGTATTGAATTTGGCGTATAAGGCAGACGGCTAGGAATGTTGATCCAATAATTACATGTAGTCCGTGGAAACCTGTAGCCACGAAGAATGTGGAGCCGTAGACTCCGTCTGCGATGGTAAATGGTGCTTCATAATATTCTATGGCTTGTAGGGCAGTAAAATATACCCCCAATAAAATTGTAAGGGCAAGAGATTGAATAGCTTGTTTTCGTTCACCTTCTATAATGCTGTGATGAGCTCATGTGACTGTCACCCCTGATGCTAATAGTACTGCTGTATTAAGGAGGGGTACTTCAAAGGGGTCTAATGTGGTAATTCCTGTTGGGGGCCAGCATCCTCCTAGTTCTGGTGTTGGTGCTAAGCTTGAGTGGTAGAAGGCCCAGAAGAAGCCGAGGAAGAAGAAGACTTCTGAAGTAATAAATAAAATTATACCATAACGTAGGCCTTTTTGTACTGGGGGTGTGTGGTGGCCTTGGAAAGTTCCTTCTCGAATGATATCTCGTCATCATTGGAATATTGTAAGAATCAGGAGAATCAGGCCAAGAGTTATTAGTGTCGTCGAGTGGAAGTGAAATCAAATCGCTAGGCCGGATGTTATCAGTAGGGCACCGATGGCTCCGGTTAGCGGTCATGGGCTGGGGTCAACCATGTGATATGCATGTGCTTGGTGTGCCATTAGACGTTTTCTTGTAGGTAAAGGCTTAATAGAAGAACAAATACGTAGGCTTGAATTATTGCTACTGCGACTTCTAGAAGCGTGAGGAGGAAGAGAACAGCTGCGGTTAAGATCGCTACTGTTGGTATTATTGGTAGAAGCACAAAAACGGCTGTGGCAATAAGTTGAATTAGTAGGTGGCCTGCTGTTAAATTAGCTGTGAGCCGCACTCCCAGGGCTAGTGGTCGGATAAAGAGGCTAATTGTTTCGATAATAATCAGTACTGGGATTAAGGGGATAGGGGTGCCTTCTGGTAGGAGGTGTCCAAGGGCTACTGTTGGTTGATTTCGTATACCAATAATTACAGTGGCAAGTCATAATGGCACTGCAAATCCTATATTTAGTGACAGTTGTGTTGTTGGTGTAAAAGTATATGGGAGAAGGCCAAGTATATTAATAGTAATAAGGAATACTATTAAGGAGGCAAATAACAGGGCCCATTTGTGGCCCCCTAAGTTTAGGGGTATCAATAGTTGATTAGTAAATCGATTAATAAATCATGTCTGTAGGGTAATAAGTCGGTTATTTAGTCATCGGGACGATGGTGTTGGAAATAAGATTCATGGGAGTGCAATTGCAATAGCAATAAGGGGAATTCCTAGAAAAGAAGGACTTGCGAATTGATCAAAGAAGCTTGTTATCATGGTCAGTCTCAGGGCTCAGTTTTGTGTTTTTCTTCTCCCATGGGGGCGGGGTCATTAGGTGACGTATGGTTTAAGACTTTAGTGGGGATAATGGTAAGGAAAATAATTCATGAAAACACTAGAATAGCAAATCAGGGGTTGGGGTTTAGCTGGGGCATTTCACTAGAGGTGGTCGGTAGTCACCAAACTTTGGCTTAAAAGGCCAACGCTTTGTCCGATAATTAGCTTTCTAGTGAGGCGTCTTCTAGTATTACTGAGGATCAGCTTTCAAAGTGCTCTAGTGGGACGGCTTCGACTACAATTGGCATAAAGCTGTGGTTGGCGCCGCAGATTTCAGAACACTGTCCGTAAAATACACCTGGGCGTGATGCAATAAAGGCAGTTTGATTTAGTCGTCCGGGCACCGCATCTATTTTTACACCCAGGGATGGGACGGCTCAAGAGTGTAGAACATCTTCGGCGGAAACTAGAATACGAATTGGTGATTCTATCGGAACTACTATCCGGTGATCTGTTTCTAGGAGGCGGAATTGGCCGGCTGTAAGGTCTTGGGTTGGAATTATGTAGGAGTCAAATCCAAGGTCTTCATAATCTGTATACTCGTAGCTTCAGTATCATTGATGTCCTATTGCTTTAATTGTTAGATGCGGGTCGTTGATTTCATCTATAAGGTACAAAATACGAAGGGATGGCAGGGCGATGAGAACTAGAATTACGGCTGGTAAAACGGTTCATACAATCTCGATTTCTTGGGAATCTAGAATATATTTGTTTGTGAGTTTAGTTGACACTATCGCAACAATAATATAAAGTACTAAGGTGCTAATTAAAAATACGATTATCAGGGCGTGGTCGTGAAAGTGAAGAAGTTCTTCTATAACGGGTGATGCCGCGTCTTGGAATCCTAGTTGTGTGGGATGTGCCATTAAGTTTTGTTTAAGACATACAGGGATTTAACCTGTAATTCCGCCTTGACAAGGCGGTGTAATTTTCATTTTACTAATGTCTTCAGAAGAAAGTGACAGAGTGGTTATGTGGCTGGCTTGAAACCAGCATATGGGGGTTCAATTCCTTCCTTTCTCGTTAATTTGATTGAACTTGAACGAATGCAGGTTCTTCAAATGTGTGGTATGGAGGGGGGCAGCCATGAAGTCATTCTACGTTTGTTATAGTTAATTCTACTGAGGATACTTCCCGTTTAGCAGCGAAGGCTTCTCATAGAATGAAGAGGAACATAATTACAGCCACTAAGGAGATAAGGGACCCAATAGATGACACTGTATTTCACAGGGCGTAGGCGTCGGGGTAATCAGAATATCGTCGTGGCATTCCTGCTAGCCCAAGAAAATGCTGAGGGAAGAATGTCAGGTTTACGCCAATAAATATTACCCCAAAATGGATTTTTGTTCAAGTGTCATTTAGGGTGTATCCTGAAAAAAGGGGGAATCAGTGCACAAAGGCTGCTATAATAGCGAATACGGCACCTATTGATAGTACATAGTGGAAATGTGCAACTACATAGTATGTGTCGTGTAATACAATGTCAAGTGATGAATTGGCTAGAACAATCCCTGTTAGTCCGCCCACCGTGAAGAGGAAGATGAATCCCAGTGCTCATAGCATGGGTGTTTCTCATTTGATGGAGCCTCCGTGAAGTGTGGCAAGTCAGCTAAATACTTTTACACCTGTTGGAATGGCAATAATTATTGTTGCTGATGTAAAATAGGCTCGGGTGTCTACGTCTATCCCAACAGTAAACATGTGGTGGGCCCATACGATAAAGCCTAGGAGGCCAATAGCCATTATAGCTCAGACTATGCCTATATAACCAAATGGTTCCTTCTTGCCGGCGTAGTAGGCTACGACATGCGAAATGATGCCAAATCCTGGTAGAATAAGAATGTAGACTTCTGGGTGGCCGAAGAATCAGAATAGGTGTTGGTACAGGATTGGGTCTCCTCCCCCGGCTGGGTCAAAGAATGTGGTATTAAGGTTACGGTCTGTAAGAAGCATGGTAATTCCAGCAGCTAGAACTGGTAACGATAGAAGGAGAAGTACGGCTGTCACGAGCACAGCCCACACGAATAAAGGTGTCTGATACTGAGAGATGGCTGGGGGCTTCATATTAATTGTTGTTGTGATGAAGTTAATTGCCCCTAAAATTGATGAAACACCTGCCAGGTGGAGGGAAAAAATTGTCAGGTCTACTGATGCCCCTGCGTGGGCTAGGTTGCCCGCAAGTGGCGGGTATACTGTTCATCCTGTCCCAGCCCCAGCCTCGACCCCAGATGAGGCTAATAGTAGAAGGAATGATGGGGGTAGAAGCCAGAAGCTTATATTATTTATTCGTGGAAACGCCATGTCAGGTGCTCCGATTATTAGGGGAACAAGTCAGTTTCCGAATCCTCCGATGAGAATTGGCATTACTATAAAGAAAATCATTACGAAGGCGTGGGCAGTGACGATGACATTATAAATTTGATCATCGCCTAGGAGTGATCCGGGTTGGCTCAGTTCGGCTCGAATAAGGAGGCTTAGAGCGGTTCCCACTATTCCGGCTCAGGCACCAAATACAAGATAGAGGGTACCAATGTCTTTGTGGTTTGTAGAAAAAAATCAGCGCGTAATTGCCACAGGTAAAGTAGCCGAGTGTTTAGGCGGCGGGTTGTAGCCCTGAAGACAGAGGTTTAAGTCCTCTCCTTACCAGAAGCCCCGTGGTGAAGAATCATATTGGATTGCAAATCCAAAGACGTAGAGTAATACTCTGCCGGGGCTTTCCCGCCTTACTAGGCTAACGGCGGGAAAGTAGATGGATGCTCGCTGGCTTGAGCGCTTAGCTGTTAACTAAGAGTTTGTAGGATCGAGGCCTTCCCATCTAGTAAGGCCTTAGTTTAATAAAAACATTTGATTTGCAATTAGAAAATGCAAGATAGACTCTTGTAGGTCTTAGTCAGGGACTAGAAGATTTTCACTTCTGCTTAGAGCTTTGAAGGCTCTTGGTCTGGTGCTATCCTAAGTCCCTTAATTAGTTAGCATTAGAATTGCTGGAGTTACGGGTAGTAGGCCTAGTGCAATTGTGGTAAAGATAGACAATGGTAGTGAGGTTTGGGTTGCTAAGGTCCGTCAGGGGATGGTTGAATTGGTCACATTGGGGGAAATTGTAAGTGTTATTGCGTAGCAGAGGCGTAGGTAGAAATATAGGCTAAGGAGGGCAGCGAGGGCTATAGCTGTGGCGGTGAGGGGTAGGTCCTGTTTTGTTAGTTCTTGCAAAATTAGTCATTTTGGTATAAACCCTGTAAGAGGGGGGAGCCCCCCTAGTGACAGTAAGGCTAAAGCGGTGGTGGTTGCTAGTGTTGGGTTATTTGATCAGACTATTGATAGGGTATTAATTTTTGTGGCGGATGATGTTTTTAGTGTCAGGAAGGCTGCTGAGGTTATGAAGATGTAGGTTCCTAGTGCTAGGAGAGTAAGTTGAGGGGCGTATTGAAGAATAATAATTATTCAACCTATGTGGGCGATAGAAGAATAAGCTAGGATTTTCCGCAGCTGAGTTTGGTTTAGTCCTCCTCAGCCTCCAACTAGTGTAGATAACAATCCTAATGTTGTTAATAGAAGTGGATTAGTGGCGGGAGCAATTTGGATAATAAGGGCGAGTGGGGCAAGTTTCTGTCAAGTCGATAGAATTAGGCCCGTTAAGAGGTCTAGTCCTTGAAGGACTTCAGGTATTCAAAAATGTATGGGTGCTATTCCAATTTTAAGGGCCAGGGCAGTTATAAGCATTGTACTGGAAATGGGGTTTGATATATTGTTTATATCTCATTCTCCTGTAATTCAGGCGTTTGTTGAACTTGCAAATAGAATTATTGCGGCTGCGGTGGCTTGGGTTAAGAAGTATTTGGTGGTGGCTTCTACTGCTCGGGGGTGATGGTGTTGCGCTATTAATGGAACAATCGCTAGGGTATTAATTTCTAGTCCTATTCAGGCTAGTAGTCAGTGGGAGCTGGCGAAGGTTAGGGTAGTCCCCAGTCCTAGGCTAGAGAGCAGAATTATAAGTACATATGGGTTCATTGATGGAGGAGGGACTTTAACCGTCATGTTCGGGGTATGGGCCCGAAAGCTTAATTAGCTGACCCCATCTTAGAGAGTGGTGTAGAGGAAGCACTAAGAGTTTTGATCTCTTGGGCATGGGTTCGACCCCCTTCTTTCTAAGAACTGAGGGGATTTTAGCCCCTATTAGCCACTCTATCAAAGTGGTCCCTGGGCATTCGGGCACAGTTCCGGCATTATAGCTGTGGGGGGAGGCCTGCTATTGCGATTGGCAGGGCGGTGTGTCATAGTACAAGGGCTAGTGTGAGGGGGAGAAAATTTTTTCATACGAGGTGTATTAGTTGATCATAGCGGAATCGTGGGTAAGAGGCTCGTACTCATAAGAATATCATTGATAGTAGTGCGGCTTTGGTTATGAGGCTAATTGTTGTTAGTTCGGGTATGTTGGGGAAGTGTGATGCTCCTAAAAATAGTACAGCTGACAGTGTATTTATTATAAGAATATTTGCGTATTCGGCCAGAAAAAATAGGGCAAATGGTCCTCCTGCATATTCTACGTTGAAGCCAGACACAAGTTCTGACTCACCCTCAGTTAGGTCAAATGGTGCCCGGTTTGTCTCAGCTAGGGTTGAAATATATCATATTGCGGCTAGGGGTCATGCAGGGGCTAGTAGTCAAATGCTTTCTTGAGCTGTGTTAAATGTTTGTAATGTATATCCGCCTGAAAAAATAATTACTGAGAGGAGAATTAGTCCGAGGCTTACTTCATACGAAATTGTTTGGGCTACTGCTCGTAGTGCTCCAATTAGTGCATATTTTGAGTTTGATGCTCACCCTGATCCTAAAATAGAGTACACTGCGAGGCTTGATAAGGCCAGAATAAATAGGACTCCCAGGTTCAAGTCAATTACAGGATATGGCATAGGCATGGGTGCCCATAGTGTTATGGCGAGGGTTAGTGCGAGGATCGGGGTTGCTAAAAATAGAAATGGAGACGATGTAGAGGGGCGGACGGGCTCCTTAATAAATAGTTTGACTCCGTCAGCGATTGGTTGAAGTAGTCCGTAGGGTCCTACTACATTGGGCCCCTTTCGTAGTTGCATATATCCTAGTACTTTTCGTTCAATGAGGGTTAGGAAGGCTACGGCTAGCAGGACTGGTACAATGTAGGCTAGGGGATTAATTAAGTGATTTATCAAAGTGTTAAGCATGAACTGGGGAGAGGACTTGAACCTCTGATAAAAAGGGCTTAGGCCTTTCGCAATTAACCATGCTCTGCCACCCCAATATGCCCTTATTTTGGGCGGCAGGGGTTTTGGCCCTCCCTTTATTTAATTTATTTGTTTTCATTAATTAGGGGCGGGGCGTGCTTTTAGTATAGGCCCCCTTTTTCCGATCCTTTCGTACTAGGAAAAGTAGCGTTACAGATAGAAACTGACCTGGATTGCTCCGGTCTGAACTCAGATCACGTAGGACTTTAATCGTTGAACAAACGAACCCTTAATAGCGGCTGCACCATTAGGATGTCCTGATCCAACATCGAGGTCGTAAACCCCCTCGTCGATATGGACTCTGGGAGAGGATTGCGCTGTTATCCCTGGGGTAACTTGGTTCGTTGATCGGCTGTGGCCGGATCATTTTTGGTCAGATGTTCTGCGGCTTAGAGATGTTTCTCTTAGTTTTAGGGGTTAAGCCCATTCCACTCGGAGGCTGGTCTTTCCTCCGCGGTCGCCCCAACCGAAGGTAAAGTCTTACGGCCCACTAAGTTCTTGCTCGTTATTAAGTTGTTTGACGTGGTTAAGTCTTGTACCTTAAGCTCCAAAGGGTCTTCTCGTCTTGTAGTGTTATACCCGCTTCTGCACGGATAGATCAATTTCACTGACTTGAGGGGGGAGACAGTTAAGCCCTCGTTTAGCCATTCATACAGGTCTCTATTTAAAAGACAAGTGATTGCGCTACCTTTGCACGGTCAAAATACCGCGGCCGTTGAACCCGTAGTCACTGGGCAGGCTGGACCTCCTATACTTATTCTAGTTGCAGGAGGCGATGTTTTTGGTAAACAGGCGAGGCTTGTGTTTGCCGAGTTCCTTCCCCTTCTTTTAGTCTTTCCTCTATATATAGCACTCCAGTGTGGGGTTAACGATGGTTAGTTGTGGGATTTTCTTGGTTATTATATTATACACAATGCCCTCTTTGGTTGGGTTCGTTAATTTCCAGTGGGTTGTCCGATCTGGTTTACACTTGTGCTTGGAGAAGAGCAAATCTTCTTGTTACTCATTTTAGCATAATTTCCTCCATGGGGGCATGGGGTAGCTTGATAATATTAGGGGAATAAGATTATTTATCATTATAATAAACTTCTTTCTGTCTGAGCTTTAACGCTTTCTGTTTAGGTGGCTGCTTTTAGGCCCACTAGAACAGTATATTTTGTTAATTATGATCTTTATCCTCCTTGAAAGGTTGTATCCTTTGTTAGAGGGGCTGTACCCCCTCCAACTAACTCCTAAATATATCCCTTATCTTTAGTAATATGTTTTTGGTTTGGGGTGTAGTAGGGCTGAACTTCTATCCATTTCTCAGGCAACCAGCTATCACCAGGTTCGGTAGGTCTATCACTTCTACCCGGAGTTCTTCCCACTCTTTTGCCACAGAGACGGGTTGGCCCTAATTTATATAGGCTGTCTCGGGGTAGCTCACCTGGTTTCGGGGATTCAAACTAAAGGTCTCTTTGCTTGAGGATACTGGCTAAATCATGATGCAAAAGGTACAAGGTTTAGTCTTTGTTTTTTAGTGCTTATATGGGTTGTTTCACTACTCTTTCAGCATTCCCTTGCGGTACTTTTTCTATTGCTCTGGGCTGAACCTTTTCTGTCTCCCATACTCAGGTAAAAAAATGGTTTAATTTTTGGCGTTGGGTTATGTTTTGTTATAAATATTCTTTGATTATACTGGTTAGTAGGCTAGCTGTTTGGCTCAGGGTAATCCAATTTGCATGGATGTCTTCTCGGTGTAAGTGAGATGCTTAGCTGACTCAGCCACACCCTGAATTTATCCAAGTGCACCTTCCGGTACACTTACCATGTTACGACTTGCCTCCCCTTGTCAGTGCTTTAGTGTTAAATATCTTTATTGCGTTTAGACAGGGGAGAGTGACGGGCGGTGTGTACGCGCCTTAGAGCCGGGTTCAAAAGGACACTCTGTTTCCTTTTTACTACTAAATCCTCCTTCAAGCACTATTTCATGTTGCATATTCGTAGTGTTCTGTGATAGAAAATGTAGCCCATTTCTTCCCGCTTCGTACGCTACACCTCGACCTGACGTTTTGGGTCTTGCCCATTTTGCTTACTTTTATTACCTTCACAGGGTAAGCTGGCGACGGCGGTATATAGGCTGGGATGGCTAGAAGCGGTGAGGTTTAACGAGGGTTATCGGTTCTAGAACAGGCTCCTCTAGGGGGGTCTAAGGCACCGTCAGGTCCTTTGGGTTTTAAGCTGATGCTCGTAGTACCCTGGCGGACGCCTATATTGTAGGGAGGTGTCTGGGTTTACAGCTGAGCATAGTGGGGTATCTAATCCCAGTTTGTTTCTCAGCTTTCGTGGGGTCAGGTGGATTCTATTAAAGCTACTTTCGTATAATTTGGGCTTCGGACACCTAGAAGCGTATGACGGCCAAGGGGCCATTCGGCTTTATTTTTTTACTCTCCTTAACCACCCTTTACGCCGTGGTAATATTAACTGGGGCCTCTCGTTTAACCGCGGTGGCTGGCACGAGTTTTACCGGCCCTGTTAGCCCTGACTGAGTCAAGTTTTCACTTATGGCTTAATGTTTATCACTGCTGAATTCCCTTGGGGGCGTGGCTTGGCTGGGCGTCTTGGGCTAAATATTTGTGCCTGATGCTCGCTCCTCGTCTCCGGGCGGGAGATTGAGGGCATACTCACGGGGCTGCGGATACTTGCATGTGTAAGTTGGGCTAAAGCTAATAGTAAGGTCGGGACCATGCCTTTGTGCATGCGGGTCTTTTTAGGGACCATCTTAACATCTTCAGTGTTACGCTTTACATTAAGCTACGCTAGC